CAGACATTTCTGGAACACCTCTAACAGAGGGACAAATAGTCCATTTTGAAAGAAGTTATTGTCAACCTCTTTCAGATATGAATCTACCTGATTCAGAAGGGAAGAACTTGGATCGGTATCTCAATTTCAATTCAAACATGGGTTTGATTCACACTCCATGTTCTGAGAAATATTTACCATCCGAAAAGAGGAAAAAATGGAGTCCTTGTCTAAAAAAATGCCTTGAGAAAAGGCAGATGTATAGAACCTTTCAACAAGATAGTGCTTTTTCAACTCTCTCCAAATGGAATCTATTCCAAACATATATACCATGGTTCCTTACCTCGACAGGGTACAAATATCTAAATTTCATATTTTTAGATACTTTTTCAGACTTATTGTCGATACTAAGTAGCAGCCAAAAATTTGTATCCATTTTTCATGATATTATGCATGGGTCAGATATATCATGGCGAATTCGTCAGATTCCATTGTGGAAGACACAATGGAATCTGATAAGTGAGATATGGAATCTGATAAGTGAGATATGGAATCTGATAAGTGAGATTCCGAGTAATTGTTTACATAATCTTCTTCTGTCCAAAGAAATTATTCATCGAAATAATGAGTTACTATCAATATCGACACATCTGAGATCGCTAAATGTTCAGGAGTTCCTCTATTCAATCCTTTTCCTTCTTCTTGTTGCTGGATATCTCGTTCGTACACATCTTCTCTTTGTTTCTCGAGTCTATAGTGAGTTACAGGCAGAGTTCGAAAAGGTCAAATCTTTGATGATTCCATCATACATGATTGAGTTGCGAAAACTTCTGGATAGGTATCCTACATCTGAACTGAATTATTTCTGGTTAAAGAATCTCTTTCTAGTTGCTCTGGAACAATTAGGAGATTCTCTAGAAGAAATACGGAGTTTTGCTTTTGGTGGCAACATGCTATGGGGTGGTGGTCCCACTTATGGGGTCAAATCAATACGTTCTAAGAAGAAATATTTGAATCTCATCGATCTCATAAGTATCATACCAAATCCCATCAATCGAATCGCTTTTTCGAGAAATACGAGACATGTAAGTCATACAAGTAAAGCAATCTATTCCTTTATAAGAAAAATCAAAAATGTGAATGGTGATTGGATTGATGATAAAATAGAATCCTGGGTCTTGAACAGCGATTCGATTGATGATAAAGAAAGCGAATTCTTGGTTCAGTTTTCTACCTTAATGACAGAAAAAAGGATTGATCAAATTCTATTGAGTCTGACTCATAGTGATTATTTATCAAAGAATAACTCTGGTTATCAAATGATTGAACAACCGGGAGCAATTTACTTACGATACTTAGTTGACATTCATAAAAAGTATCTAATGATTTATGAGTTCAATACATCCTGTTTAGCAGAAAGACAGATATTCCTTGCTAATTATCAGACAATTATTTATTCACAAACCCTTTGGGGGGCTAATAGTTTTCATTTCCCATCTCATGGAAAACCCTTTTCGCTCCGCTTAGCCCTACCCCCCTCTAGGGGTATTTTAGTGATAGGTTCTATAGGAACTGGACGATCCTATTTGGTCAAATACCTAGCGACAAACTCCTATGTTCCTTTCATTACAGTATTTCTGAACAAGTTCCTGGATAACAAGCCTAAGGGTTTTCTTATTGATGATAGTGATGATAGTGACGATAGTGACGATAGTGACGATATTGATGATAGTGACGATAGTGACTGTGACCTTGATATGGAGCTGGAGCTTCTAACTATGATGAATACGCTAACTATGGATATGATGCCGGAAATAGACCGATTTTATATCACCCTTCAATTCGAATTAGCAAAAGCAATGTCTCCTTGCATAATATGGATTCCAAACATTCATGATCTGGATGTGAATGAGTCGAATTACTTGTCCCTCGGTCTTTTAGTGAACTATCTCTCCAGGGATTATGAAAGATGTTCCACTATAAATCTTCTTGTTATTGCTTCGAGTCATATTCCCCAAAAAGTAGATCCATCTCTAATAGCTCCGAATAAATTAAATACATGCATTAAGATACGAAGGCTTCTTATTCCACAACAACGAAAACACTTTTTCACTCTTTCATATACTAGGGGATTTTACTTGGAAAAGAAAATGTTTCATACTAATGGATTCGGGTCCACAACGATGGGTTCCAATGTACGAGATCTTGTAGCACTTACCAATGAAGCCCTATCGATTAGTATTATACAAAAAAAATCCATTATAGACACTAATATAATTAGATCTGTTCTTCATAGACAAACTTGGGATTTGCGATCTCAGGTAAGATCGGTTCAGGATCATGGGATCCTTTTCTATCAGATAGGAAGGGCTGTTTCACAAAACGTACTTCTAAGTAATTGCCCCATAGATCCTATATCTATCTATATGAAGAAGAAATCATGTAACGGGGGGGATTCTTATTTGTACAAATGGTACTTTGAACTTGGAACGAGTATGAAGAAATTAACGATACTTCTTTA